TAGCATGGGCTCATGAACGCACACCTTTGGCTAATTTGATTCGATGGAGAGATAAGCCAGTGGCTCTTTCCATTGTGCAAGCAAGATTGGTTGGATTAGCCCACTTTTCTGTAGGTTATATATTCACTTATGCGGCTTTCTTGATTGCCTCTACATCGGGCAAATTTGGTTAATTCTTTACTTTATGTTATATGCCGTATTCGCGAGAATATCATATCTTTCGATGGGGAAGGGGGTATACCCCCTTCGATTTCTATTTCTACATCTAGGATCCGACTTGTACCATTGATAATAATAATAACTGAACCATTATGGCAAAGAAAAGTTTGATTCATAGGGAGAAGAAGAGGCAAAAATTGGAACAAAAATATCATTTGATTCGCCGATCCTCAAAGAAAGAAATAAGCAAGGTTCTGTCCTTGAGTGATAAATGGGAAATTCGTGGAAAGTTACAATCCTTACCGCGTAATAGTGCACCTACACGTCTTCGTCGACGTTGCTTTTCTACTGGAAGAGCGAGAGCTAACTATAGAGATTTTGGACTATCCGGACACATACTTCGTGAAATGGTTCAGACATGTTTGTTGCCGGGGGCAACAAGATCAAGTTGGTAAGGATTAAAATGTCACTTCATTTTTCTATTTCGTTCGATGATCGTAGATCATAGAGGGGCCCCTTGACTATTCTGTAGAAATAGGCTATACTATTTCTACAGGTATGGAAGAGGGGCGCATTCAATTCTTGTTTGTTCATTAGTTTCGTTTCTAGGGTTTCCTTTCATCGCGGGATAGAGCAGTCTGGTAGCTCGCAAGGCTCATAACCTTGAGGTCAGGGGTTCAAATCCCCTTCCCGCACCATTTTTTTTTTTCAAAAAAAAATGAGACTTTATTCTATATTTTTATTCTATCTTTATTTTTATTCTATTACTAGTAAATAGATTCTATTACTAGTAAATAGATTCTATTACTATTAACTAGTAATTAATTAATTAAGACTTTGCTTTTTGCTTTAGAGTGGGAGGTATTTATTATATTACAGTCAACTAGAACGAATCCTTTATCTTTTTAAATACATTACCCTGGGCGGATAGCGGGAATCGAACCCGCGTCTTCTCCTTGGCAAAGAGAAATTTTACCATTCAACTATATCCGCATTGTTCGTTCTTGATACAAAAGGTCTGGATAATATTTGGTCAGAGCTAGATCAGATACTCTTTTGAGGGCAATTTTTTTCAAATTCCATCAATAAATTAACAAATTAATATATTAATAATTTGTTAATTATATTAACATATATTAAGATTCAAATAATTCAAATTCTATTTCTATTTTATTTATTTCAATTTAATATATCTAAATATTTGAAAATTTGAATTTAGTATATCTAAATATATAATACAAATATTATATATTTGTATTATATATTTGAATACAGTTGAATACAGATTTTTTTTGAATCCATTTTTCTTTTTTTTTTTATATTTTATTTCATTCATCATTCAAGTTCTATTTATTTAAGTTACAGATTACAGAAGTTTGACTAATGAGCCCCCCCTCCAATTTATTTGCATTTTTGGGGGGACTTATACTTATATTTTTTATTGAATTTTAATGTATCTCACAATCCGAAAAATTCGTGGAAGGGGTCGTTTTTGGATCTGGAATGAATAGATTCAAGAAATAAGAGAATTAAGGATACCCACCAGAAAAACTAATCCGATCCATAATGATGTACCAGAAAATACAATATTTTTATTACTCAACCAACCATCAGGAGAAGCGAATACAACAGGTACGCTAATCAATAAGATTGACGAAGTAGCAATTAATGCAAAAACAGCCAATTGGAAAGCAATAGTCATGTTTCTAATCCTCCAAGCTATCAACAAAAGAACTATACCCTTTAATCCCTCTATCATATCGACCAAACAAACAATTTGAATAAAGTACCACCCACATAGAGGGATTTTACCATGAATCCATTGATTCTATATGACTTATTTCCAACCCCTTTACCACTTTTATTTGGACATGAAATCGAAGGTGATTTTTTTGACTTCCTGTTCACAAAGGGGCATGCTAGATCATGCATCTCATCTATCTATATATACAGATAGATCGACCTATAGATTCACACACAATATCTTTCTATACATGATAGTATCAACTCATATGGCCATGTTCTATTCGGTAGAATAAAATAGAAATTATCTCTTGGAGAGATGGCTGAGTGGTTGATAGCTCCGGTCTTGAAAACCGGTATGGTTCGAAACAAAGAACTATCGAGGGTTCGAATCCCTCTCTCTCCTTTTTTTCTTTTGATCGATGAATTTTTTTCTTTCTTTATTGGCTTTTCTTCTTAAGTTCAAATTTTGAAAATCGTAATAGAATATTAATATTACGAAAAAAAGTAATTATTACGAAAAAAAAGGGGGGGGGAATGGCTCGGCTATCCCACCCAGCCGAGCCAGAAAAACAAATGGATTCGATAGAAATTGAAA